AGAAATTGGTCATTTTTTAACCTTAATCAACCAATTTTCTGGAGAATCAACATCAAGTTTCAATTTTAAAAATTTTTATTTATTTTTAGAACAAGGAAAAATTGAGTCAGAAAATCGAGAAAAATTTTTAAAAATTTTACTCAATATGGTTATTAACGATTCTAATGATCAAAGAATTAGAACAAAAGCTATTCCTATTGGAATAAACGAAATCAGTAAAAAAGTCCCTCGATATTCATATAAATTAATTGACGATTTGGAACAACAGGAGGGGGAAACTGAAGAAGATGTGCCAGAAGATCATCAAATCCGTTCAAGAAAATTTAAACGTGTAGTAATTTTTACCGATAAACAGCAAAATACCGCTGATACTAATAATCCTGATCAAACAGACGAAGTTGCTTTAATACGTTATTCACAACAATCGGATTTTCGTCGAGGCATAATCAAAGGTTCCATGCGTGCTCAAAGACGTAAAACAATTATTTGGGAATTCTTTCAAGCAAATGTGCATTCCCCACTTTTTTTGGACAGAATAGACAAATCCATTTTTTTGTCTTTTGAAATTTCCGGACTGATAAAACAAATTTTTATAAATTGGATGGGGAAAAAGAAAAAAGCAGAATTAAAAATTTCGGATTATACGGAGAAAAAGACAAAAGAGGGTAAGAAAAGAGAGGAAGACAAAAAAGAAGGGGAAGAGAAAGCGCGGATAGAAATAGCGGAAGCCTGGGATACTATTTTATTTGCTCAAGTAATAAGAGGTTCTATGTTAATAATACAATCAATTCTTAGGAAATATATTATATTACCCTCATTGATAATAGCGAAAAATCTCGGCCGTATCTTATTATTTCAATTTCCCGAGTGGTCCGAGGATTTAAAAGAGTGGAATAGAGAATTGCATGTTAAATGCACTTATAATGGTGTTCAATTATCAGAAAGAGAATTCCCAAAAAACTGGTTAACAGACGGTATTCAAATAAAGATTCTATTTCCTTTCTGTCTGAAACCTTGGCACAAATCTAAGCCGCCAACCCCTCATAAAGATCCAATGAAACCTAAAAGAGAAAAAGACGATTTTTCTTTTTTAACAGTTTGGGGAATGGAAGCGGAACTCCCCTTTGGCTCCCCCCGAAAAAGGCCTTCCTTTTTCGAACCCATTTTTAAGGAACTCAAAAAAAAAATTAGAAAATCGAAAGAGGAATCTTTTTTGGTTTTTAAAATTTTAAAAGAAAGAACTAAATTGTTTCGAAAATTTTCATCTTCAAAAGAAACAAAAAAATGGTTTATCAAAAGCGCTCTATTTATAAAAAGAAAAATAAAAGAACTCTCAAAAATAAATCTAATTTCATTATTTGGATTGAGAAAAGTATATAAATCAAGTGAAACTACAAAAGAAAAAGATTCGATAATAAATAATCAAATGATTCAAGAACCATCTATTGCAATTCAATCTATGGATTCGAAAAATTATTCACTGACAGAAAAAAAGATAAAGGATCTAACAGATAAAACAAGCATAATTAGAAATCAAATAGAAAAAATTACAAAAGACAAGAAAAAAGTATATTTAACGCCAGAGAGAAATATTAATACTAAGACTAAGAAAAAAAGTTATAATGTTAAAATATTAGAACCACAAAAAAGTATTTGGCAAATAATAAAAAGAAAAAATGTTCGATTAATTCGCAAATCGTATTATTTTATACAATTTTTCATTGAACGAATATATATGGATATCCTTCTATGTATCATTAATATTAATATTCCAACAAAACTTTTTCTTGAATCAACAAAAAAAATTATTGATAAATATATTTACAATAATGAAAGAAATCCAGAGAGAATTAAGAAAACAAAGAAAAAAAAAATTCACTTTATTTCAATTATAAAAACGTTATTTACTAATCTTAGTGATAAGAATTCAAAGATTTTTTGTGACTTGTCCTCTTTGTCGCAAGCATATGTATTTTACAAATTAGTACAAACACAACTTAGTAACCTGTATAGGTTAAAACCTATTCTACTATATAACGATAACGAAAGGGCTCCTTTTCTTAAACTTAAAAATGAAATAAAAGATTATTTCGTAATACAAGGAATAATTTATTCCGAATTAAAGCAGAAAAAATTTCGAAATTGTGAAATGACTCAATGGAAAAACTGGCTAACGAGTCATTATCAATATGATTTATCTCAGATTAAATTGTCTAAATTAACACCACAAAAATGTAGAAATAAAATTAATCAACCCTTTATATTTATTATATTTAAAAATAAAGATTTAAACAAATGCTATTTATATGAAAAAGACCAATTAATTTATTACGAAAAAGAAAATGATTATGAAGAGGATTTATTACCAAATATAAAAGATAATTTTAAAAAACACTATTTATATGATCTTTTATCATATAAATATATTAAATATGAAGGTAAGAAGGACTCATCTATTTATAGATTCCCATTCCAAGTAAATAAGAAACAAGGGATTTCTTATAATTACAAGAACAAGACATATAAAGGAAAATTTTTTGATATGTCGGGAGGTATACCTATCAATATAGGAGAAGATAATATTATAGAGAAAACTCCAGATAGAAAATATTTTGATTGGGGAATTCTCCATTTTTGTTTTAGAAAAAAAGTGGATATTGAGTCTTGGCTAAATATCGATACCCTTACCAAAAAAAATACAAATACTAAGAAAAGAAAAAAGACTGGGACTGATTATTATCAAATAATTGAAAAAATTGATAAGAAATTTGTTTTTTCTTTCACGATTCATCAAGAAATCAACTCATCTGATAAACAAAAAACCATTTTTGATTGGATGAGAATGAATGAAGAAATACTAAATCGTCCTATATCAAATCTGAAACTTTGGTTCTTTCCAGAATTTGTATTACTTTATAACACATATAAGATTAAACAATGGAGCATACCAATAAAATTACTTCTTTTAAATTTTAATGAAAATACAAATACAAATGTTAGTGAAAATAAAAACATCAACGGAAAGCAAAAGGAAAATTCTTTTAGATCATTGAATGAAAAAAAATCTCTTGAATTAGAGAATATAAATCAAGAAGAAAAAGAAAGCACAGTCCATGGAGATCTTAGATCAGATGGACAAAACCAAAAAAATTCTGAATCAGTTCTCGCAAATCAGCAAAAAGATATTGAAGAAGATTATATAGGATCTGACATGAAAAAACGTAGAAAGAAAAAGCAATACAAAAGCCACACGGAAGCAGAGCTTGATTTATTCCTCAAAAGGTATTTACTTTTTCAATTGAGATGGGACGATTCTTTGAATCAAAAAATGATCAATAATATAAAGGTATATTGTCTCCTGCTTAGATTAAGAAATCCAAAAGAAATTGCTATATCCTCTATTCAAAAGGAAGAAATGAATCTGGATATAATACTAATTCAGAAGAATTTAAAGTTTACAGAATTAATGCAAAAGGGGATATTAATTATCGAACCGATTCGTCTATCTATAAAAAATAATGGACAATTTATTATGTACCAAACCATACGTATCCCATTGGTTCATAAGAATAAACACAAAACAAAAACTAATCAAGAATACCCTCAAAAAAAAGATGTTGATAAGAAGAATTTTGACGAATATATTGAAAGATATCAAAAGATGACTGAAAATCAAGATCATAATGATTTTGATCTTGATTTGTTTGTTCTTGAAAATATTTTATCCTATAGACGTCGTAGAGAATTAAGAATTAGAATTTTTTTCAATTTAAGAAATAATAAATTAATAAAAAAAAAGAAGAATATAAAAAATTATGATCTATTTTTGGATGAAAAGAAATATATTCGTCTTGATAGAGAGAAAAAAAAATTAATTAAATTAAAGTTCTTTCTTTGGCCTAATTATAGACTAGAAGATTTAGCTTGTATGAATCGCTATTGGTTTGATACCAATAATGGCAGTCGTTTTAACATGTTAAGGCTACATATGTATCTACAATTGAAAATTCGATGATACTGCATTTTTGTTATACACCCCATAAGATATTCTAGCATATGAAATCAAAAAAATATATGAGCGTGTTATCTTACATTTTACATGATACTATGTATCAATTAGATCTAAAAATGAATTATTTTTCTACTTTAGGTCTAAAATTTTTCTTTTGTGAATACATAAATGTACCTCCCTCTTCTATCACTATGTTAATAAAATATCAATTTTAATTGATTATTAGTTAATTTTATTTGATAAAATTAAGAATCATAAAAAAATACAGATTATTGTATATACCAAGTTAAAATGAATAGAATTCTTATTTACTATTATTACCGATCGGTCAAATTTCTATCTGTAAAAATATTCATATCTATAAATAGAGGAGAATTTTTTTTTATGATAAAAAACTCATTCATTTCAGTTAATTCACAAGAAGAAAAAGAAGAAAAGAAGGGTTCCGTTGAATTTCAAGTATTCAGTTTCACTACTAAGATACGAAGACTTACTTCACATTTGGAATTGCACAGAAAAGACTATTTATCTCAGAAAGGTTTACGGAAAATTTTGGGAAAACGCCAACGGTTGTTGGCTTATTTGTCAAAGAAAAATGAAGTACGTTATAAAAAATTAATTAGTCAGTTAGGTATTCGGGAACCAAAAATTTATTAATTTTAATTTGAAAAGTCATTTTGAATTATTTGATTTATTAGATTTTGAATTTTGATGAACATTTTCAGCAATTCATGCAAAAATGCATCGGGGAAAAACCTATGACTGTATCAACTACAAGAAAAGACTTCATGATAGTCAATATGGGTCCTCACCACCCGTCAATGCACGGTGTTCTTCGACTTATTGTTACTCTAGATGGTGAAGATGTTATTGATTGTGAACCAATATTGGGTTATTTACACAGAGGGATGGAAAAAATTGCGGAAAACCGAACAATTATACAATATCTGCCTTATGTAACACGTTGGGATTATTTAGCTACTATGTTTACAGAAGCAATAAGTGTAAATGCACCAGAGCGTTTAGGAAATATTCAAGTACCTAAAAGAGCCAGCTATATCAGAGTTATTATGTTGGAGTTGAGTCGTATAGCTTCTCATTTGTTATGGCTTGGTCCTTTTTTGGCAGATATTGGTGCGCAGACTCCCTTTTTCTATATTTTCAGAGAAAGAGAATTCGTATATGATTTATTTGAAGCTGCCACCGGTATGAGAATGATGCATAATTTTTTTCGTATTGGAGGAGTAGCTGCTGATCTACCTCATGGTTGGATAGATAAATGTTTAGATTTCTGCGATTATTTTTTAACGGGGGTTTCTGAATATCAAAAGCTTATTACACGAAATCCTATTTTTTTAGAACGGGTTGAAGGAGTAGGAATTATTAATGAGGAGGAAGCGATAAATTGGGGCTTATCAGGACCAATGTTACGCGCTTCTGGAATACAATGGGATCTTCGTAAAGTTGACCATTATGAGTGTTACGACGAATTTGACTGGGAAGCAAAATGGCAAAAAGAAGGAGATTCATTAGCTCGTTATTTAGTACGAATCAGTGAAATGACGGAATCCATAAAAATTATTCAACAGGCTCTGGAAGGAATTCCGGGGGGGCCTTATGAAAATTTAGAAATCCGACGCTTTGATAGAGTAAGAAATACCGAATGGAATGATTTTGAATATCGATTTATTAGTAAAAAGCCATCTCCTACGTTTGAATTGTCAAAACAAGAACTTTATGTAAGAGTCGAAGCCCCAAAGGGAGAATTGGGAATTTTTTTGATAGGGGATCAAAGTGTTTTTCCTTGGAGATGGAAAATTCGCCCACCGGGTTTTATCAATTTGCAAATTCTTCCTCAGTTAGTTAAAAGAATGAAATTGGCTGATATTATGACGATATTAGGTAGCATAGATATCATTATGGGAGAGGTTGATCGTTGAAATGATAATTAATACACCCGAAGTAAAAAATATAAATTTTTTTTCCAGATTGGAATTCTTAAAAGAGGTCTATGAGATCATATGGATGCTTGTTCCTATTTTCACTCTTGTATTGGGACTCACAATAGGTGTACTAGTAATTGTGTGGTTAGAAAGAGAGATATCCGCAGGTATACAACAACGTATTGGGCCCGAATATGCCGGGCCTTTGGGAATTCTTCAAGCTCTAGCAGATGGGATAAAACTACTTTTCAAAGAGAGCCTTCTTCCATCTAGAGGAGATACTCGTTTATTTAGCATTGGACCATCTATATCAGTCATATCAATTCTATTAAGTTATTCAGTAATTCCTTTTGGCTCTGGCTTTGTTCTAGCCGATCTTAGTATTGGTGTTTTTTTATGGATTTCCTTTTCAAGTATTGCTCCCATTGGGCTTCTTATGTCAGGATACGGATCAAATAATAAATATTCCTTTTTAGGTGGTCTACGCGCTGCTGCTCAATCGATTAGTTATGAAATCCCATTAGCTCTATGTGTGTTATCAATATCTCTACGTGTGATTCGTTAAAATATAAATGTTTACTTTATTTCTGTTCTTTATAGGAAAAAAGTTGAATGAAAGGAATCCATATCTTTTTTTTTTATTCATCATTCGAATTGATGAACTAAACCAGATAGTTATATGAGTGAAAGAAAGCAGCTTATAAATTTGCAGTCAAAAGATTGAGTCTCATTTACTATGTACAAGAGTTAAGCAGAAAGACAGACAAGCAGCAGAGATTGTTTACCCCAAGATTGGTCATCATGATTTGAAGCGGGTTTAAGAGATCAACTACGATGGGGTTTTTATTATATATTTGTAGTACTTCTATTATCATACATGTATTACCTACCCCTAACGTAAAAAAAAATGAGTGGATAGTTAGGAACACCAAAATACATAAAGGATTAGTAATGAAAATTATGTAAGTTAGCCAAAAGGGCATTTCCGCATAAAAGGAAACTAATTGGGGCTTTAACTTGGTAGAAATGATAAAGTCGTAATCCCCACGGATCCAATCCAGAGTATGCTCCTATTCACCGATTAAAGGAATAACTATCAGGAACGAAGTAATCTTTTACTTTTTTTAAGCCCTCGAGAAAGAAGAATAGGAACGACAAAATAAAACAAATGCAATTACAATAGAACAAATCCCTTGCCTATAATAAGATAGAATTCTTGTTATAATTTATAAACTTATTAATGTCTAATTATTTTTCGTAATCGAAAACGAAAGGTTGAAATATCTATTGATATTACTAAAAGAAGTATTTTATTGAAAGACTAAGTTTTTAGTTAACATTTTTTTATTTATTTAAAATATTAAATATTAAAGGATGAGATCAATTCAAACGCACTTTTTTATTTAAGTTATTTTAAAAAAAAAATAGCAGACAGAATTCCATCGGCCTAATTCAGGACCTTCTAATAGATTTTGAATCTATTTACAAGCATATCAAGATAAAAAGTCCTTAGATTTTTTTGTGGCCCTCGAGGAGCCGTATGAGGTGAAAATCTCATGTACGGTTCTGTAATAGCGATGAGAACAGTGATGTTATCACCGACTATAATTATCTAACAGTTCAAGTACAGTTGATATAGTTGAGGCACAGTCAAAATACGGTTTGTGGGGATGGAATTTGTGGCGTCAACCTATAGGAGTTCTCGTTTTTCTAATTTCTTCCCTAGCAGAATGTGAGAGACTGCCTTTTGATTTACCAGAAGCAGAAGAAGAATTAGTAGCTGGTTATCAAACTGAATATTCAGGTATAAAATTTGCATTATTTTATGTTACTTCTTATCTAAATCTATTAGTTTCCTCATTATTTGTAACAGTCCTTTACTTTGGGGGTTGGAATCTCTCTATTCCGTACATATTCGTTCCTGAGCTTTTTGAAATAAATAAAATGGTCGGGGTCTTTAAAACCACAATTGGTATCTTTATTACATTAATTAAAACTTATTTGTTCTTGTTCATTTCTATCACAATAAGATGGACTTTACCGAGGCTAAGAATAGACCAACTCTTAAATCTTGGATGGAAATTTCTTTTACCTATTTCTCTAGGTAATTTATTATTAACAACTTCTTTCCAACTCTTTTCACTGTAAACAAATACGATATTTTATATTCTCAAACAAGAGAAAGAAACAAAGATAAAATTATTCATAGATATTCACGATATGTTTCCTATGATAACCGGGTTCATGAGTTATGGTCAACAAACAATACGAGCTGCAAGGTACATTGGTCAAAGTTTCATGATTACCTTATCTCACACCAATCGTTTACCCGTAACTATTCAATACCCTTATGAAAAATTGATCACATCGGAGCGTTTCCGCGGTCGAATCCACTTTGAATTTGATAAATGCATTGCTTGTGAAGTATGTGTTCGTGTATGTCCTATAGATCTCCCTGTTGTTGATTGGAAATTGGAAACAGATATTCGAAAGAAACGGTTGTTTAATTACAGTATTGATTTTGGAATCTGTATTTTTTGTGGTAATTGCATTGAGTATTGTCCAACAAATTGTTTATCGATGACTGAAGAATATGAACTTTCTACTTATGATCGTCACGAATTGAATTATAATCAAATTGCTTTGGGTCGTTTACCAATGTCAATAATTAACGATTACACAATTCGAACAATTTTAAATTCGTCTCAAATACAAATAAAAAACGGATAAACTCCTTAATTCAAGATAAATTCCCAATTATTAAAGTTTAATTTTGATCTAAAACAAGGAGGTTTCTTTCATTTTCTTTGGTCAAATAACTACCAATTCTAACTAGTGATTTGTTAATGCCAATTGTGACTCAATTTGAATTGAAAATCTATTCATATATTCGTAATGATTTCGAAATATATAGTTTCGAATTGACTTTTCGGATAAAGAATGAGATTGATCCAATAACTGTACTTACATCAATTCACGCGCATTTCCAGTAAAAAAAATTCAATTAGAAAGAAAGGTATCATAAAAAAAAAAACAGGGTAACTTCTTTTCTTTTTTCCTGGTCAGATCAATAAGGTCATGAAACATTTTGATTCATTTATTTCTTATTTTAAATAGAATGGATTTACCTGGACTAATACACAATTTTCTTTTAATTTTTCTGGGATTAGGTCTTATAGTAGGAGGTTTAGGGGTGGTATTACTTACCAATCCAATTTTTTCTGCCTTCTCGTTGGGATTAGTTCTTGTTTGTATATCCTTATTCTATATTTCAGCGAACTCCCATTTTGTAGCTGCCGCACAGCTCCTTATTTATGTAGGAGCTATAAATGTTTTAATCCTATTTGCTGTAATGTTCATGAATGGTTCAGAATATTACAAATATTTTCATCTTTGGACCGTCGGAGATGGGATTACTTCGCTGGTTTGTACAAGTATTTTTGCTTCACTAATTACTACTATTCTAGATACGTCATGGTACGGTATTATTTGGACTACAAGATCAAACCAGATTATAGAACAAGATTTGGTAAGTAATAGTCAACAAATTGGGATTCATTTATCAACAGATTTTGTTCTTCCATTTGAACTTATTTCAATAATTCTTTTAGTTGCTTTGATAGGTGCAATTGCTGCGGCTCGTCAGTAAAAAAATCTTTAGGATTATTAATCCAAATCAAACTTTATTCTGTATTATCACATCTAATTTCCTTTCCCTTTTCCCTTTAATTCTATTTACAAATTTTTCATGTAGAAAAAATAAATACTTTTTGTTTAATCTATTACTCTATTACCAATATATTCCTTTGTTCGGTATTTGTTATATTGTACTCAATCGAAGAGGTTTAATTGTTGTTCATATTGAAATGAATCGAGATTGATAAGCTAAGGAGTTGGTCAATGATACTCGAACATGTGCTTGTTTTGAGTGCCTATTTGTTTTCTATTGGTATCTATGGATTGATTACGAGCCGAAATATGGTTAGAGCCCTTATATGTCTTGAACTTATACTAAATGCAGTTAATATAAATTTCGTAACATTTTCCGATTTTTTTGATAGTCGCCAGTTAAAAGGAGACATCTTTTCAATCTTTGTTATAGCCATTGCAGCCGCTGAAGCAGCTATTGGATCAGCTATTGTTTCGTCAATTTATCGTAACAGAAAATCAACTCGTATCAATCAATCGAATTTGTTGAATAAGTAGTATTAATCATATAAATTTGAATATTTATCAATTCGAATTAAGAAGTATCATACATAAGATATAATCATCTTTACGAAAATGTAAAAAATCAAAGTATCTTGGCACTCTCTCAGAAACCGATTCAGAAGTAGATTGATTAGAAAAATTCTGGTAAATCATTGATTCATCTGGTGTTTAAATATGTAAATCATTTACAAGTTTACTAGATCGAAAATTTATGGCGAAAAAAAAAGTTATAGATACAATGTCACATTCAGTAAAGATTTATGATACATGTATAGGGTGTACTCAATGTGTCCGAGCCTGCCCCACGGATGTATTAGAAATGATACCTTGGGACGGATGTAAAGCTAAACAAATTGCTTCTGCTCCAAGAACAGAGGATTGTGTTGGTTGTAAGAGATGTGAATCCGCATGCCCAACGGATTTCTTGAGTGTTCGAGTTTATTTATGGCATGAAACAACCCGTAGCATGGGTCTAGCTTATTGATACGTTCCAGAAAACTTCACTTAAATCCATTTGATTTTTTTTACTGATAAAACCCGTACTCGAAAATAAAAGAATAGATTTTTATTATTTTCGAGTACGGGATTTTCGGGTCCAAGTGCATCTTGTTTTTACCACGAATTTTTTTCCTTGGTTAACAATAATTGTAGTTTTGCCGATATTCGCGGGTTCATTAATTTTCTTTCTCCCTCATAGAGGAAATAAGATTATTAGGTGGTATACTATATTTATATGTAGTTTAGAACTTCTTCTAACGACCTATATGTTTTGTTATCATTTCCAATTGAACGATCCATTAATTCAATTGGCGGAGGATTATAACTGGATTAATTTTTTTGATTTTCATTGGAGATTAGGAATAGATGGGCTTTCTATAGGACCTATTTTACTAACGGGATTTATCACTACTTTAGCTACTTTAGCGGCTTGGCCAGTTACTCGGAATTCACGATTATTTCATTTCCTTATGTTAGCAATGTACAGTGGTCAAATAGGATCATTTTCTTCTCGCGATCTTTTACTTTTTTTCATTATGTGGGAATTAGAATTAATTCCCATCTATTTACTTCTATCAATGTGGGGAGGAAAGAAACGTCTATACTCAGCTACAAAGTTTATTTTGTACACTGGAGGAGGTTCCATTTTTCTCTTAATGGGGGTTCTTGGTATTAGTTTATATGGTTCTAATGAACCAATATTTTATTTTGAAACCTCAGCTAATCAATCATATCCTTTGGCATTGGAAATACTATTCTATATTGGATTTCTTATCGCTTTTGCTGTCAAATTACCCATTATACCCTTACATACATGGTTACCAGATACTCATGGCGAAGCACATTACAGTACTTGTATGCTTCTAGCCGGAATCTTATTAAAAATGGGAGCATACGGATTGGTGCGGATAAATATGGAATTATTATCCCATGCCCATTATATATTTTCTCCCTGGTTGGTGATATTAGGTGCAATACAAATAATCTATGCAGCTTCAACATCTCCTGGTCAGCGTAATTTAAAAAAAAGAATAGCTTATTCTTCTGTATCTCATATGGGTTTTATAATTATAGGAATCGGTTCAATAACTGATACGGGACTCAATGGAGCCATTTTACAAATAATCTCTCATGGTTTTATTGGTGCTGCGCTTTTTTTCTTGGCAGGAACAAGTTATGATAGACTACGTCTTGTTTATCTTGACGAAATGGGTGGAATAGCTATTTCAATGCCAAAAATTTTCACGATGTTCAGTAGCTTCTCGACGGCCTCCCTTGCATTACCGAGTATGAGTGGTTTTGTTGCAGAATTAATAGTATTTTTTGGAATAATTACCAGCCAAAAATTTCTTTTAATGCCAAAAATATTAATTTCTTTTATAATGGCAATTGGAATGATATTAACTCCCATTTATTCATTATCTATGTTACGCCAGATGTTCTATGGATACAAACTATTTAAAACCCCCAATTCTTATTTTTTTGATTCTGGACCGCGAGAATTATTTGTTTTGATTTCCATTTTTTTCCCGGTAATAGGTATTGGTATTTACCCAGATTTTGTTCTTTCACTATCAGTTGACAAAGTCGAGTATATTTTATCTAATTATTTTTCTAGATAGTTTTTATGACTAAAATAAAAAAATCTCCTATAATTTTAAAAACCATTCGTTGTACAATGAAAAAAAAAAGAATTGGAATTTTAACTAGATAGGTTTGGCTTTTATGAAAACCATTTGAATCAAGTAGTGCAGTGATTCAAATGGTTTTCGTCAAGATATGCGAAGTTTTCTTATATACATTATTTTTATTTATATTCATCAAGTTTTTTCTTC